GCATTCAATGTGTATTCCTGAATAATCTCATTTTTCAATTATTCAACCATTTCATTTTACCAAGCTCAACGTTAGCCAGATTAGTCAACATTTATCTGTTTCGATGCAACAATAAGATCTTATTTGTAACAAGTAGTTTTGTTGGTTGGTTAATTGGTCACATTTTATTCATGAAATGGGTTGGATTGGTATTATCCTGGATACGGCAAAATCATTCTATTCAATCTAATGTACTTATTCGATCTAATAAGTACCTTGTGTCAGAATTGAGAAATTCTATGGCTCGAATCTTTAGTATTCTCTTATTTATCACCTCTGTCTACTATTTAGGCAGAATGCCATCGCCTATTGTTACTAAAAAACTGAAAGAAACCTCAGAAATGGAAGAAAGAGGGGAAAGTGAGGAAGAAACAGATGTAGAAATAGAAACGACTTCCGAAACGAAGGGGACTAAACAGGAACAAGAAGGATCCACCGAAGAAGACCCTTCTCTTTGTTCGGAAGAACAGGAGGATCCGGACAAACTAGATGAAACGGAAGAGATCCGAGTGAATGGAAAGGAAATACTTAAAGATGAGGAAGATAAAGACCTCTTTTGGTTTGAAAAACCTCTTGTAACTCTTCTTTTCGACTATAAGCGATGGAATCGTCCATTACGATATATAAAAAATGATCGATTTGAAAATGCTGTAAGCAATAAAATGTCACAATATTTCTTTCACACATGTCCAAGTGATGGAAAAAAAATCATATCTTTTACATATCCACCCAGTTTGTCGACTATTGAGGAAATAATACAAAAAAAGATGTCTTTATACACGACAGAAAAAGGATCCCCAGAGGACCTGTATAATAATTGGGTTTATACAAATAAAAAAAAAAAAAACAACTTGAGTAATGAGTTAATAAATCGAATAGAAGCTATAGAGAAGGGGTCTGTTTCAATAGATGTACTTGAAAAACGGATCCGATTGTGCCATGATGAGAATGAACAAAAATGCTTGCCTAAATGGTATGATCCGTTTTTCAACGGACCATATCGTGGAACAATTACAAAGGTTGATTCACAAAACAAAAAAGTAGTAAATTCCTACTAAAAAGATTGATACATAAGATAAATACACAAACAAGTAAGAAGAAATTCGCCCCCCTCCTACATATTTTATGCCCTCTCCCACAAAAAAACTCGCAACACCAACCCCGTTGGTAATTCCATCAATCAGCCGTTTGTCAAAAGAATGGGTTAGTTCGGACAACTTCCTTATATTTCTAGTTAAATAGAGTGTGAAAAAGTTGTCTATATAACCACGATTATATGACCAATTGTATATTACATTTAGAATTCGGTCTAAAAAAATGCTTTTTTGGCCTTTTGTTTCAAATGAATTAATTAAGTTCAAACTTCGAAAAGATGAAAAAACAGACCCATATAAAAAAGACGCTATGAATATTCCAAACAATGCTATACTAACTGAAAAAATGGCATTTATCACAAACTCATACCAATCCACAGAATAATGTGAATTTTTATGCAAAAGGTTTATTGATGGAGTTAACCATTTTGATAATATATCAAAATAAATGATTCCTTGATCCAAAGGAATTCCTATGAATCCAACGAACAAAGTAAACAGACCCAATACATATATTGATAATAACATGGTACTGTCCGATTCATGTGGATATGGAAAAATAATTTCATTACCAAAATAAATACTAAAAGAGAACATTATGTTTTTCGCAGAATTACCTATTTTATATGTTTTTTTTGAAAAAAAGAAAACCTTTTCATCATTTTTGTTGATTTCTGATAAAAAACAATTTTGATTATTCAAGTTTGATTCTTCTTTTCCCCATATAGATATTGAATAGAGTGAACGGCTTTTAGCTCCATTCAAATTTGTAAAATGAATGCGCAAATGTCCATCAAAAGTAAGTAAATATACTCGAAACATATAAAATGCGGTTAAACCAGCTGTGGAATAAGCTATTATCGCAAAAATTGGTGAATATAACCAGCTATCATTAAGAATTTCATCTTTTGACCAAAAACAAGCAAGAGGTGGAATACCACAAAGAGAGAGTGTACCTAATAAAAAAGTGGTTTTTGTAATTGGCACATATTTTGTTAAACCACCCATAAGAACCATGTTCTGACTTTTGTCTGGCGAATATCCAACTATGGGTTCCATAGAATGAATAATGGATCCGGATCCCAAAAACAATAATGCTTTCGAATAGGCATGAGTAATCAAATGAAATAAAGCAGCTCGATAAGAACCTATCCCCATAGCTAGCATAATATAACCCAATTGTGACATTGTCGAATAGGCCAAACTTCTCTTAATGTCTCTTTGCGCAAGAGCTAAAGTAGCTCCTAATAATACTGTGATTATGCCTATCAAAGAAATCAAATACATTATGTATGGTAAGTCGATAAAAAGAGGAAAAAGTCGAGCAACAAGAAAAATTCCCGCTGCGACCATAGTCGCAGCATGTATAAGAGCGGAGATAGGCGTAGGACCTTCCATTGCATCAGGCAACCATACATGAAGAGGGAATTGTGCGGATTTCGCAATTGCACCAAGAAATAATAGAGAAGCACACAGAGCTGCAAAAAAAAGATTTATTGTATTATTATGGACCAAGATATTGAAAATTTTGAATAAATCCCGAAATTCAAAACTGCCCGTTATCCAATAAAGTCCTAAGATTCCTAATAATAAACCAAAATCCCCTACACGATTAGTTACAAAGGCTTTTTGACAAGCATTTGCTGCAATGGGTCGTGTGAACCAAAAACCTATTAGTAAATAAGAGCACATTCCTACAAGTTCCCAAAAAATATAAATTTGTATTAAATTGGAACTAGTAACTAATCCAAGCATGGAAGCATTGAAAAAATTCAGATACGCAAAAAATCTCAAATATCCTTGGTCATGAGACATGTAATTATCACTATAAATAAGAACCATGATTCCAACAGTAGTGATTAGTATTAACATAATAGAAGTAAGCGAATCAATCAAGTAGCCAAACTCCAAAGAAAAATCATTATTTATGGTCCAAGACCATAGATATTGACAAACGGAGCTGCCCCTTATTTGTTGAATGGATATATCGATCGAAAAAAGTAAAGCTATGCTTAATAATAAAATACTAATAAAAGCCCACATACGGCGAAGATTTTTTGTTGCATTCGGAACAAATAGAAGTCCTAATCCTACTAACACAGTAACCGGGAGTGGAATAAAAGGTATGATCCACGCATATGGGTATGTACGTTCCATAGGAAAATCCAATTTTTTTTTTTTCTTATTAATTGCTTCTGACTCACCAGCTCTTATCTTTACATTTACAATAGTAACAATAATTAAATAAAAAGAATTAAATAAAAAGAATCAATCTATAGAATCCATCTATAGTGAGATAAAAAAAAAGAAACAAATAGAGGAATCGCGTTGCTTGGTTATTTTTTTAATTTGAAAAATAGGGTTAATTGTTATTATTTCATAATTAAAATATTAATATTATATTAATTAATAAAATAATATAATAAAATAATATAATAAGAGAGAGTATGAAATTTTCAATCGCTCGTCTATTCTCTTAGTTTATTAGTTAGATGCCGATTTATATCTTTTCTTTATATTTATAGTAAGAAAAAAATAACATAAAAGGGAATGATTCGGGGACATGATATCCAACAAAAGCTCGACTCTACCCAAGATGGCGAAATTTAATCATATTTTATTCATAGTCATTGTCGAATTTATTGTAAAACTAATTGATTGGCTTTTTTTATCCTAATCAAAGAAACCTGTGTTTTCTTTTTTTTTTTGAAATCTTATGACTAGTGTATTCATAATTTTAGATAGAACTAAGATGTATTTTTACTAAAATTACTTTTTCAAAAAGAAAATGTATTCTTTAAGAAATTTATTTCTAGTCTTATTTCATTCTAATTAGACTAGAAGTACTTTATCTTCGAGAATGATCAATTAATAGAAAAGTGTTTTATTATCGTTTTCTTCATTTAGTATAGGTAAGGGTTCTTATCGTAATCTAAACCTTTCTATCTTAAAAAATATAAGGCAACAGTATAGGAATCGACTAAGACATTAATTAGAATCTTTTTCTTTCTATTTATAAGAAAGGGGAATTGGTTGCACTTCAATTAAATGGATCCCATAGACATGGACCCATATAAAGATATCAAGGTACCAATGAATACGAATTTTTCTTTCTTTTCGCATTATTCCATATAATAGAGATGTGAAAAGGATTGCATTCTATTAAATAAAGAAACATACCCTTTTCTTCTATTTCTTTTTTTCTTAAGAATATTCTATTCGAATATGCGCCTATCTTTAAGATATAAACGAACGAAGTATTCAGTATGGAATAAATATAGATGATCAATAGAAAAAGAATCCTTTTTGAATAATACATGTCTTTCACATATAACTATAAAAGAAAAATAACTAACATCTTTGAAATGGCGGTTCCAAAGAAACGTACTTCTATATCAAAAAAACGTATTCGTAGAAATATTTGGAAAAAACGGGGATATTGGGAGGCAAAAAGGGCTTTTTCCTTAGCTAAATCCATTTCTACTGGACGTTCAAAGAGTTTTTTTGTGTTACAAAAAAATAAGCAATAAATCTGACTCTATGAATTAGAAAGTCGACGACTTATTATAAATAAAATGAATAATTTACATTAATTCCAACTTTCAATCCATATAAACGGGATTTTCCGGGGTATTTTGATATGTAGAATGAAAATTTATCTGTCTAACGGGGTTTTAGAAAAAGTATTATCTCTTTTTAAAAAAGTTTTATTTTTTTCTGTTTTTTATGGATCTAGATGAAATCCCCATATTGATCTATAAATAGATCAATATGGATTCTATTCCTATTTATCTACCTATAATCTATATATGTATATAGGGGGGTATATGTCTATTTTCTTAGAGATAAATTTCATATTTTAAATACTCTAATCGAAAGGTTCTAAAAGGTTGTATAAGTACGCTAGGATTGAAATCATATCAGGTTGAAACTCTTTTTTTTTTTCATTAAAAAAGAATCTGTCTTTCTTTTTCCATTTTCCATTTTGTATTTGTTTATGAAAGAGATAAATAAAATAAGAATTAAGGCATAAAAAACAGAAACAGAAAAAAAAAATTCTTAATTCGATTCAATAAGGAGAAGGGTGTCGTAATAATCTCAGTCTAACCGGAACGGGTTAACTTATGATATGTGAAATACTCCACTCCTTTTCTTTCGTTTTTAACATAAGACCATACAAAAGCTAAGGTAAGTATTATTCAAAACGTTCAAATTTATATTTGAAAATTTGTTGGATTCATCAATTCAAATGTTTACAAAAAGAAATTGCATTGATTCCATCAATCTAGACAATTAAATCGAATATGTGCTATTATAATTTTGACCAAGCCGCTATGGTGAAATTGGTAGACACGCTGCTCTTAGGAAGCAGTGCTAGAGCATCTCGGTTCGAGTCCGAGTGGCGGCACCCCCCTAATAAAAAAAAAGAAAGAGAGCACAATAGATTAGATCCTATAGAAAATTCGATTTTGCATTTTTTTCTTCTATCCTAATTTGATTCTAAGAAAGTCTTTTTTATTTATTGAATTACATTAATGAATATAATCATTATTATATGATATCTATAGCTTTAGAACATGTATTAACTCACATCTCTTTTTCGATTATTTCCATTGTGATTTCGGTTCATTTAATAAAATTATTAGTTCCTGGAATCATAGGACTATGTAACTCGTTAGAAAAGGGCATAATAACTACCTCTTTTTGCATAACAGGTTTATTAATTACTCGTTGGGTTTATTCAAGACATTTACCGTTAAGTAATTTATATGAATCATTAATGTTCCTTTCATGGGGTTTCTCCACTATTCATATGTTTTCCAAAATATGGAACCATCAAAATGATTTAAGCACAATTACGGCTCCAAGTGCTATTTTTTGCCAAGCCTTTGCAACTTCAGGTATTTTAAATGAAATGCATCGACCCGCAATACTAGTACCCGCTCTACAATCTCAATGGCTAATGATGCACGTAAGTATGATGTTATTAAGTTATGGAGCCCTTTTGTGCGGATCCTTATTATCAGTATCTCTTTTAGTTATTACATTTCGAAAAAACATAGAAATCTTGGAGAAAATGAATTCATTTTCTTTTTTAATTGAGTCATTTTTACTTAGCGAAGTACGTCCTTTAAAAAAGAAAAAAAGTTTTTTACAAAACACTTCTTTTCTTTCATTTAAAAATTATCATAAATATCAATTGACTCAACAGTTGGATCATTGGAGTTATCGGATTATTAATCTAGGATTTACTTTGTTAACCATAGGTATTCTATCAGGAGCAGTATGGGCGAACGAGGCGTGGGGATCTTATTGGAATTGGGACCCCAAGGAAACCTGGGCATTTATTACTTGGACCATATTCGCTATTTATTTACATACGAGAACAAATCAACGTTTGCAGGATATGCATTCAGCGATTGTAGCTTCGATTGGATTTCTTATTATTTGGATATGTTATTTCGGAGTAAATCTATTAGGAATAGGACTGCATAGTTATGGTGCATTCACCTCTAATTAAAGAAAAAAATGACTTGATAAATACATAAGAACACTGTTCCATATCATATATAACGAAAGTTTTGCGAGTTTTTGAGAACCATAAAATTCGAATTTTATGGTTCTCAAAAACTTCCGATGTATTTGATTTTATTTTAATTCATGATGTTTTTTTCTTTTCATTTTTTTATTTACGGCAATTCCTTTTAAATATCACAGGAGTTTTTTTTTTTACTTCATTTTACATATTATTCATGAAAACTTTTTTTTTTTTCATTTATTTATATTTTTATAATATTTAATATTTTATTTTTAATTAATTAAAAATAATTAGATAAAATCGTTTCTACCTTGTCAACTGATAACGAGAGAACAAAATCTGGATAAATACCAATACCTATTACAGGTAAAAGGATACAGATTGAAATAAAAAGTTCTCGTGGTCCAGAATCGAAAAAATGAGACTTTTTGCAATTGAATAGCTTGTATCCATAGAACATCTGCCGTAACATAGATAATGAATAAATAGGAGTTAATATCATTCCAATAGCCACTACAAAAGTAATTACAATTTTGGGGATTAAAAGATATTGTGGGCTGGTAATTATTCCAAAAAATATTACCAACTCCGCAACAAAACCACTCATTCCTGGCAATGCAAGAGAAGCCATTGAAAAACTACTGAACATGGTAAATATTTTAGGCATTGGGATAGCTATTCCCCCCATTTCGTCGAGATAAACAAGACGTATTCTATCGTAACTTGTTCCTGCCAAGAAAAAAAGTGCAGCACCAATAAATCCATGAGAAATTATTTGTAAAAGGGCTCCATTAAGTCCCGTATCAGTTATAGAACCAATTCCAATAATTGTGAAACCCATGTGAGATATAGAAGAATAGGCTATTCTCCTTTTTAAATTGCGTTGACCAAGCGAGGTTGAAGCTGCATAGATTATTTGAATAGCCCCTACTAGAATCAACCAAGGAGAAAATATAGAATGGGCATGAGGCAATAATTCCATATTGATCCGAATCAGCCCATATGCTCCCATTTTTAATAAGATTCCAGCTAGAAGCATACATGTACTGTAATGTGCTTCTCCATGGGTATCCGGTAACCATGTATGCAGAGGTATAATTGGTAATTTGACAGCATAAGCAATAAGAAAGCCAATATAGAATATTATTTCCAATGCTAGGGGATATGATTGATTAGCTAATGTTTCCAAATTTAATGTTGGTTCATTGGAACCATATAAGCCCATACCCAGAACTCCTATTAAAAGAAAAATGGAACCTCCTGCTGTGTACAAAATAAACTTTGTAGCTGAGTAAAGGCGTTTCCCCCCCCCCCACATAGATAAAAGAAGGTAAACAGGAATTAATTCTAACTCCCACATTAGGAAAAAAAGTAAAAGGTCTCGAGAAGAAAATGAGCCTATTTGACCGCTGTACATTGCCAACATCAGGAAATAGAACAATCGCGAATATCGAGTAACTGGCCAGGCCGCTAAGGTAGCTAAAGTAGTGATGAATCCTGTCAGTAAAATGGGTCCTATGGAAAGCCCATCAACTCCCAGTTTCCAGTGAAAATCAAAAATGGTTATCCATTTATAATTCTCCTCCAATTGAATTAACGGATCGTCCAATTTGAAATGATAACAAAAAACATAGGTTGTTAGAAGGAGTTCTAATAAACATATAGAAATTGTATACCACCGTACCACTTTATTCCCTCTATGTGGCAGAAAGAAAATGAATAAACCCGCGAATATCGGAAAAACAACAATTATTGTTAACCAAGGAAAATTACTCGTAGTAAAGACAAGATAGGTTTTGTCCAAAAAAATCCGCACTCGATTTTTTTTGTCGAGTGCGGATTTTTCTCGGTAAAGAGGAATCAAATGGATTCAAGTCGAATTTTTTTAAAACGTATCAATAAGCTAGACCCATGCTGCGAGTTGTTTCATGCCATAAATAAACTCGAACGCTCAAGAAATCCGTTGGACAGGCGGATTCGCATCTTTTACAACCTACACAGTCCTCTGTTCTTGGAGCCGAAGCTATTTGCTTAGCTTTACATCCGTCCCAAGGTATCATTTCCAACACATCCGTGGGGCAGGCTCGTACACATTGAGTACATCCTATACATGTATCATAAATTTTTACTGAGTGCGACATTGGGTCTATTGAGTTTTTGAGCGTTTTCAATTTTCGATCTGGTATATCATTAATAAAAAAATCATTTATTGTAGATACCAAACGAATCAGTAAAGTATCAGAATCTTTTTTTTTTTTCATATTCAATCGACTTCTAAATCTGCTCATGAGAAAGGTCCAAGATACTTTGATTTCCTACGTTTTAGGAAACATGATCATATGACTGATACATGTACATACTAACTGAAGTTCTTGAATTATAAAATTTTTTATCTATAGATAGGATAGATTAATATTTCTCTTTATTTCGATTATTATGACTATTTATTTAACAAATTGGATTGATTGATACGAGTTGATTTTCTGTTACGATGGATTGATGAAACAATGGCCAGTCCAATAGCTGCTTCAGCAGCTGCAATAGTTATAACAAAAATAGAAAAAATGTCGCCCTTTAATTGACGACTATCAAATAAATGAGAAAATGTTACAAGATTTAGATTAACCGCATTCAGAATAAGCTCAAGGCACATAAGTGCTCTAACCATGTTTCGACTTGTAATCAATCCAAAAATACCGATAGAAAATAAATAGGCACTCAAAAAAAGTACATGCTCGAGCATCATTAACCAACTCCTCATCAATCTCGATTCATTTCAATATGAATAACAATTTCACCGATTTGGTTGATTCAACTCGCGTATAAAAGGTATGGGACAGAAAAATATTGGTAATGGATAGAACGAAAGTTTCCACTTTCTATATGGAAACAATGTGAAAAAAATATAGAAACGGTGTGAAAAAGGGCTGAGAGAAATTTTTTTCTATAAAAAAAGACAAATATTTGTCTTTTTTCTTAGAAAAAAAATAAAATGTAATGTTCATTACTGACGAGCCATAGCAATTGCACCTATCAAAGTAACTAAAAGAACTATTGAAATAAGTTCAAATGGAAGAATAAAATCGGTTACTAGATGAATTCCAATTTGTTGAACGTTACTTAAAAGGTCTTGCTCCATAATCTGGTTTGATCTTGTAGTCCAAATAATACCGTACCATGACGTATCCAAGATAGTAGTAATTAATGAAAAAAAGATACTTGTACAAACTAATGAAGTAACCCTATCCCCAACAGTCCAAATAGAAAAATCTTTGGAATATTCTGAACCTTTCATAAACATCACAGCAAATATTATTAAAACATTTATGGCTCCCACGTAAATAAGGAGCTGCGCAGCGGCTACAAAATAGGAATTAGATAGAATATAAAATAAGGATATACAAACAAGAACTAAACCCAAAGAAAAAGCAGAATAGATTGTATTGGTAAGTAATATTACTCCTAGACTTCCTAATACAATACCCGACCCCAAAAATACTAAAAGAATATCGTGTATTGGTCCAGGTAAACCCATTATGTGAAATAGAATAAAGAATAAAAGGTAGAAATATTTCATGATCCTAATGATTGATTCAGGAAAAGGAGATTGCCCCTTTTTATTATTCTATGTAATACGTTCTTAATGGAATCTTAATGCGATGTGAATTCATGCAGACACATTCATGCACCAATCCCGCTTTCTTGTCTGAAAGGGTAGTTCGGGATGGTTTGTAAATTTCGAAATTGTCGCAGATATATGAACCTATTCTAGATTCAAGTCACAATTATCATAAAATCAATAAATAAATAAAAATGAAAAATACAGATTTTTGTGGTTACTGCTTAACCATCCAAAAAGAACCCTCCCTCCCTTTTTTTTCCATCAAAACAAACAGAGTCTTAGTAATTAATTGGTAATCTTTTCTGAATCTAGAGGTTTGCCTGTCGTTTTTTTATATGAGTCCAATTCATAATTGTTTATTTGAATTGTATAGTCTCCAATTACTGATATTGGTAAGCGACCCAAAGCAATTTGATTATAGTTCAATTCGTGACGATCATAAGTAGAAAGTTCATACTCTTCAGTCATTGATAAACAGTTTGTGGGACAATACTCGACGCAATTACCACAAAATATACATATTCCAAAATCAATACTATAATTTAGCAACCTTTTCTTTCGAATATCCGTTTCGAATTTCCAATCTACAACAGGTAGATCTATGGGACATACACGAACACATACTTCACAAGCAATACATTTATCAAATTCAAAGTGGATTCGGCCGCGGAAACGCTCTGATGTGATTGATTTTTGATAAGGATATTGAATAGTTACAGGTAACCGATTCGTGTGGGATAAGGTAATCGTGAAACTCTGACCAATGTATCTTGCGGCTCGTACTGTTTGTTGACCATAATTCATGAACCCAGTTATCATAGGGAACATCTTCGCTGATATTCATGATATTTTTCCATTTCTTTCTCTTGAGAGGGTTTCTAACTCTCTGAACAACTTACTATTTTGTTACAGCGAAAGGAGTTGGAAAGAAGTTGTCAATAAAAAATTACCTAGAGAAATAGGCAAAAGAAATTTCCATCCGAGATTTAATAGTTGATCCATTCTCATTCTAGGCAAAGTCCATCTTGTTGCAACCGAAATGAAGAGGAATAAATAAGTTTTGGCTAGTGTAATAAACATACCCATTGTTGTTCCAAAAACTCCGCTGGTTTGATTTATTCCAAAAAGTCCAAAAAAGGATGTGTACGGAATAGAAAGATTCCACCCCCCAAAGTACAGAACTGTTACAAATAATGAAGAAACTAGTAGATTTAGGTAAGAAGCAACATAAAATAAACCAAATTTGATACCTGAGTATTCGGTTTGATAACCTGCAACTAATTCTTCTTCTGCCTCTGGTAAATCAAAGGGCAATCTTTCACATTCTGCTAGGGATGAAATTAGAAAAACTATAAACCCTACGGGTTGACGCCAAAGATTCCATCCCAAAATTCCATATTTTGATTGTACTTCAACAATATCAATTGTACTTGAACTGTTAGATAATCATAGTCGATGATAACATTACTGCTCTCCCATCGCTATTACAGAACCGTACATGAGACCCGCGCCTCATACGGCTCCTCAATGGTCGCAAATAAATCTAATTCGGCGTTACCTGCGCATGCTTTTGTCGATTAGATAGAATAAAAATGTATCGTAAAGTTCCTAATTAAATTAGACCAATGAAATTCTGTTTGCTATATTAATAATAATGCTTCTGAATTGATCTCATATCTTATTTCATAATATTTAATATTTTTTTTTAATTATCTATTTATCTTTGTTTCAGTAATAACTGAATCTTTCAATAGTATATGCCTTGCATCAATAAATATTTTGACTTATTTCTTTATATTACGAAAAATCATTAGACACTGCACCAGTTCCATGAATCATGATAATAATCATATCTGTATGAATTATACGAGGAAAAGAAAAAGTGAAAATAAAAAAAAAATATTTCTTTTTTTTATTGTATTCCATTTCTTCCATTTATTTCGTTCCTTTTCTTCTTTCTCAGAAGGGTTGTTTTTCCTCTAAAAGAAAATGAAATAAGGTATTACTTCGTTCCTGATAGTCATTTCTTTCATCAGTGGATAGGAACATACTCTGGATCGGAATCGGGGGGAAGTACTGCTTGGTCATTTCTACCAACTTAAAGTCCTCATTATGATTCCTTTTATCTAAAAATACTTCTTTGGATACCTTATATTATCTCCATTACTAATCCTTTGCGTATCTTGGTGTTCCTAACTGTCCACCCATTTTTAACCGATTACCTGTCCCTGTATAGTAATACAGAAAAATTGTAAAAACTTGATACTGTTTTTCTTTTTTTGTACCCGCTTCAAGGCATGATGATTAATCAACCAACCTTGGGGTAACCCATTTATACTGCTTATGTGTACTTTAATTTTACTCCTGTACATAGGGAATGAGAATTAATCCTATTACTGCTAATTTATAAGCCGTTTTGTTTCACTCATATAACTATCGGGTTTAATTCATCGACCCTAATGCTGAATAAAAAAATAAAGATATTTATTCAATACATTCCATTTATTTCCTAGAAATAAAGAAAGGAAATAAAGGTTGATGTATGTTCCAACGAATCACACGTAGAGATATTGATAATACGCATAGAGTTAATGGTATTTCATAACTAATTGATTGAGCAGCAGCTCGTAGACCACCTGAAAAGGAATACTTATTATTTGATCCATATCCTGACATAAGAAGCCCAATAGGAGCTATACTGGAAACGGCAATCCATAAAAAAACACCTATACCAAGATCGGCTAGAACAAGGTGATAACTAAAAGGAATTACTGAATAACTTAGTATTATGGAGATGACAGCTATAGATGGCCCAATGCTGAATAAACGAATATCCCCCCTAGATGGGAGGATATCCTCTTTGAAAAGTAGTTTAGTTCCGTCCGCTATAGCTTGAAGAATTCCCAGGGGACCGGCATATTCAGGACCGATACGTTGTTGTATCCCCGCGGAGATTTGCCTTTCTAGCCACACGATCACGAGTACTCCTATTGTTATTGCCAATACAAGAATCAAAATAGGGACAACCATCCATATGAGCCCTATGACCTCCTTTAAAGATTCCGATCTGGAAAAGGAATTGATAGCTTGTACTTTTGTCGTATCAATTATCATTTCAACGGTCAACTTCCCCCATAATGATATCTATACTACCTAGTATCGTCATGATATCGGCCAATTTCATTCTTTTAACCAGCTGAGGAAGAATTTGCAAATTAATGAAACCGGGCGGATGGATTTTCCATCTCCAGGGAAAAACACTATTATCCCCTATCAAAAAAATTCCCAATTCTCCCTTTGGGGCTTCTACTCTTACATAAAGTTCTTGTTTAGACAATTCAAAAGAGGGGGAAGGCTTTTTACTAATGAATCGATATTCAAAATCATTCCATTCGGAATCTTTTGTTTTATCAAAGCGCCGTACTTCCAAATTCTCATAGGGCCCCCCTGGGATTCCTTCTAGAGCCTGTTGAATAATCTTTATGGACTCCGTCATTTCACCGATTCGTACTAAATAACGAGATAACGAATCCCCCTCTTTTTGCCATTGGACTTCCCAATTGAATTCATCATAACACTCATAATGATCAACTTTACGAAGATCCCATTGGATGCCGGAAGCTCGTAACATCGGCCCTGATAAACCCCAATTTATTGCTTCTTCTCCACCAATAATGCCTATCCCTTCAACTCGTTCCAAAAAAATGGGATTCTGCGTGATAAGCTTTTGATATTCCACCACTCCTGTTAAAAAATAATCACAGAAATCAAAACATTTATCTATCCAACCATAAGGCAGATCGGTAGCTACCCCCCCGATACGGAAGTAATTATGCATCATTCGCATACCTGTGGCAGCTTCAAATAGATCATACAGCAATTCCCTCTCTCTAAAAATGTAGAAGAAAGGAGTTTGTGCACCGATATCCGCCATAAAAGGTCCAAGCCATAATAAATGAGAAGCTATACGACTCAGCTCCAGCATAATTACTCTGATATAGCTAGCTCTTTTAGGTACTTGAATATTTCCCAACTGCTCTGGTGCATTTACCGTTATTGCCTCTGTGAACATAGTAGCTAAATAATCCCAACGGGTTACATAAGGTAAATATTGTATAATTGTTCGATTTTCCGCAATTTTTTCCATCCCTCTGTGTAAATAACCCAATACGGGTTCACAGTCAATAACATCTTCACCATCTAGAGTGACGATGAGCCGAAGAACACCGTGCATTGATGGGTGGTGCGGACCCATATTGACTATCATCAGATCTTTTCTTGTAGCCGGTACAGTCATATGTTTTTTCCCGATTCATTATTCTACAAATTTCTGAAAACGAAACAAAGTTCATCAAAATTAAAGATCTCATTTTAGAAACCAAAAATGCAAGCGAATCCTCAAATTCAAATTAACGAGTTTTTGGTTCCCGAATATCCAGTTGACCAATTAATTCTTTATAACGTACTCTATTTTTATTTGACAAATAGGTCAGTAGCCGTTGACGTTTTCCTAAAATCTTCCGAAGCCCCCTCTGAGATAAATAATCTTTTTTGTGCAATTCCAAATGTGAAGTAAGTCTACGTATCCTTTTAGTGAAATTCAATATTTGAAATTCGGTAGATCCTTTGTTTTTTTCTTTTTCTTCTTGCGGAATAGCTGAGATGAATGAATTTTTTACCATAAAATAAAAAAAGAAAAGAATTTCTTTTTTCCACAAATATATATGGATTTTACCGATCAAGAATAATAGTCGTTTTTTGGTTTGGGGTACACAAATAGATAGATTTTACTTTATTTTCTAGAAAATAAAAATTAAATTAACAAATGGAATTTCAATCCCAACAAAATTAGAATAGGGGGATTGCCTTTTTTTAGAACCTGTGAAACAGAAAATTGACTTAATTAAGAGGATTTCGCCAACTCTTTTCTATATTTAATTAGCACGTCATTGAAACAATTTTTGTTTTAGAATGACATCTAACACAATATGTGTGTATACATCTTCATGCCTTTCTATACTGGATATAGTGATGAATATATAGAAAATTGACCATCAATTACAAAATTCTGTGTCGTGGATACATACGTATCCTTAACATACTGAAACGACTTCCATTATTACTATTAAACCAATAGCGATTCATACAAGCCAATTCTTCGAATCGATAATTGGGCCAAAGAAATAATTTGAATTGAATGAATTTATTTGTATCTGTATCAAGATATTTGTCTTCATAAAAAAATGGTTCACAATCCCTTACGCTTTTCCCATTCAAAATGAATGGACCCCTACCCATAGTATTCCCCTTTCCTGAATTAAAACTCATTAGAATTCGTAATTCTCTACGACGCCTAGGAGATAGAATATGTTCAGGAACAAGCAAATCATAATGCTTTTCGTGCCCATTCACAAGAGTTTTTCCGTATGGTAAAATGGATCCGTCGAAATCAATCTTATCAACATATTCTTTTATTCGACATCTTGTTTTAATTTGCTGTTTATCCTTATGAACCAATGAAATACCTACAATTTGATACATAAAAAATAGGAAATCCCATTTTAGATATAGACGAATTGGTTCGATAACCAAAAGTCCCCCCTTTATCAATCCTGTAAGGGTTAGATCCTTTTGAAAAAGCATTACATCCAGGCGCATTTCTCCTCTTTGAATAGAGGATATAGCAATTTCTCTTGGATTTTTTAATCTAAGCAGGAGAGAATACACTTTGATATTGTCAATAACTTTTTGATTCAAAGAGTTATTCCATCTTAATTGAAAAAGCAAATATTTTTTCAAAAAAGAGTCGAGTCCCGTTTCCTTATTATTTTTGGATTGAGCTTTCTTTCTAGGCTTTTGAATGTCTGATTCTGTGTAATCCTTTTCAATAAAAGATTTTTGTTGGTTTTGTGCATTTGATCGAAGAGCTTCTTGTCCCTGCCCCTCTTTTTCTTCTTGATTTATATTTTTTAATCCAGGGTGCTTTTTAAAATTAGATGACGTATCATGATTTACCTTTCGATTTACGTTGATGTTTTTACTAATGCTTTCCTTCCCATAAAAATTAAAAAAAAGTGATTTGATCGGTATGATCCAAGGTTTCATCTTATATGTATCATATCGTAGTACAAATTCTAGAAAGAACCAAGGCTCGATACTCGATATGGAATAATATAGCATTTCCTCATTCATTCCCATCCAATCAAAAAGGTTTTTTTTTTGATTGGATGGGTTGATTTCCTGATGAATCCTAAGAAAAAAAAGATTTTTGTTCTCAACAATTCGATAATCATTGGATCGAGTCCTAGTGTCTTGACTAAAGGTCCTGGTATCCATATGAGTCCAGTATTCAATATTGATATTTTTTTTAAGACACAAATTGAGAATTCCCCAATCCAAATATTTTCTATCCAGACTTTTACCTGTATTAAAAACATACTCTCCCATTATTAAATAATCATCAATGGCTATTTTTTCTGGTACATAAAAGAATGATTCGGATTTTGGTCTGTTGTAATTATTATAATTATACGGAATTTCTCGGCCTCCCCTTATTTGGAATGGAGACCGAGAAATGGGTGGTGAGTTATTCACATCTTCATAATGAAGATATTTGTATGATGAAAGATCATATCTGTAATGTTTTTTTAATTTTTCTTTTTGATTTGTCAATGAATTGATTCTAAAATTCTTTTGTTTTTTGTAATAAATGAATTGGTCTTTTTCTTTTGCATATGAATGCGAAAATTTTGAGCCTTTCTTTTTAATTGTACGACGTTGATTGATTCTATTTCGCCATTTTTGTGGTACTATTCTCGACCATCGAATCTTAGGTAAATTATATTGATAATGACTCCTTAACCAATTTTTCCAGTCATTTATTCCAGAATTCAGAAGTTTCTTCTGTTTTAATTTGAAATCAAATATTCCCTGGCTTCCTAAGTAATCCTTTATTTTCTTCTTGATAAGAGTGGATGCTCCGTGATATTGAAGTAAAGATCCCAAGCGATATAAGTTAATAACTTGAGTTTGTGATAATTTTAAAAATACATATGCTTGAGATAAAGAAAATAAGTCGTAATAAGTCAGTGAATTCTTATTACTATTATTAAGAATATTGGTAATATTAGAAAATGATCTATTTATAGTTGAAATAAATTCAATTGTGTTTTGATTTGTTTCATCAATTACCCTTTTGTCTTTTTCATCATTATAAATATGTTTATTGAGAGATTTTTTTATCGATTCAATGAAAAATTTTGCATAGTCTTTGGTACTAATAATGGTAAATAGAAGAGTTTCCATGTATATTTTTTGAATCAAAGATTTCAAAAAATAAGACCATTTGCGTATTAATCTCGTACTTCTTTTTTTGAATATCTTTTTTAATATCTGCCAAATACCTTTTTTGGATTCTCGCCCTTTCTCCTTTTCATACCAACCCGTTTCGTCAGGACTAGGATTTCTATCTGAAATTAGAAATATTCTTTTTTTATCCTTTGCAACTCTTTCGATTTGATTTCTGATTATGATTGTATGATCGGACAGATCTTTTATTTTTTTTTCTGTCAATGAATAATTTGTCAAATCTATCGTCGATTTTTTTTGAATGTTCGATTCATAGGTAATCTTATTACTTAGGATAGAATTCTTTTCATTTTCGTTCGATTCATATATTTTCTGTGATCCTAATAAAGGAGTAGGATTCACTTTTACAAATACAAATAGAAATTCTTTCATTTTTCTTTTTAAAAAAAAAACTATTTGGATAATCGATGTTGTCTTTTCTTTTTCAACTTTCATAAATCCTTTTGTTCCATTTTTTAATGTTTTTGGGACTATCAAAAATCGATTTCTCATTTCTTTTTTTAATTCTTTTAAAATGGGTTTAAAAAAAGGAGGGTTTTTTCGGGGAGGGCCAAAGGGTTGTTCAGTTTCGCGACCCCATACCGTTAAAAAACAAAAATTTTGTTTTTTTACTTTCTTTTTTATTGGATCCACTTGAAGAGATGTTTGTTTAGATTTATGCCAAGGCTTTAGTGAAAAAGGAAACAGGATTTTTATCTGAATACCATCTGTCAACCAGGCTTGGGGAAATTCTGTTTCTGATAATTGAACGCCATTATAGGTGCATTTAATGTGCATTTCTTTTTTCCATTCTTGAAAATCTTCGTCCCACTCTGGCGATTGCCATAATAAGATACGGCTGAGGTTTTTACCTATTATCAGTGTGGGCAAAATTATATATTTTCTAACAATCGATTGGGCTACTAACATACAACCCCGTATGGGTTGAGCAAATGTAACAGAATCCCAAGTTTCCGCTATTGCTAATCGATCACTTTTATCTGTTTTTTCTTTAATAGCTGCCTCCATTTTTTCAGCATTTTCTGAATTGGCGGTTTTGAATTCCAGCCCTTTATCCATACTCATTTTGGAGATATAAAAAGAAAAAGATGTTTTATTAAGTCTGTCCAAAAAAAGTGGGGAGTGCGCGTTTGCTTGAAACATTTCCAAAATAAGGGTTTTACGCCTTTGAGCCCGCGTCGAGCCTTTGATTAGATCACGACGAAAATCCGATTGTTGTGAGTAACGTATCAAAGCTATTTCTTCTGCTTGATCACTATTGGTACTAGTATCGGTATGTATATTCTGATCTTTATCAGTATAAATTACTACACGTTTAGCTTTTCTTGAACGAATGCCAGGATTACCCGGTGATTCCTCCGGATTTTCTTCTTCCTGTTGTTCCAAATCATCGATCAATTTATATGACCACCGAGGAAGTTTTTTATTCATTTTTTCTATCTCAATTTCATGTTTTCTAAGCGCTTGATCATTTGAATCGTTTTTAATTGCATCAAAGAGTTGTTTGAAGTTTTTTTTTTTATTTTCTGAATCAAGACTTTTTTCTTCGTTATCTAAAAAAATTTCTTTTAAATGAAAACTAGACGCCGATTCGTCGTCAAATTCACCGATTGAGGTAAAAGGATTATCAATGTCTGTTGATAACAATTTTCTATTAAAATGAAAAGTATTTATTTTCTCTTCAAACGGATGTTCTTCTTTTGAATTTACTACTTTTTTGTTTTGTGAATCAACCTTTGTAATTGTTCCACGATATGGTCCGTTGAAAAACGGATCATACCATTTAGGCAAGCATTTTTGTTCATTCTCATCATGGCACAATCGGATCCGTTTTTCAAGTACATCTATTGAAACAGACCCCTTCTCTATAGCTTCTATTCGATTTATTAACTCATTACTCAAGTTGTTTTTTTTTTTTTTATTTGTATAAACCCAATTATTATACAGGTCCTCTGGGGATCCTTTTTCTGTCGTGTATAAAGACATCTTTTTTTGTATTATTTCCTCAATAGTCGACAAACTGGGTGGATATGTAAAAGATATGATTTTTTTTCCATCACTTGGACATGTGTGAAAGAAATATTGTGACATTTTATTGCTTACAGCATTTTCAAATCGATCATTTTTTATATATCGTAATGGACGATTCCATCGCTTATAGTCGAAAAGAAGAGTTACAAGAGGTTTTTCAAACCAAAAGAGGTCTTTATCTTCCTCATCTTTAAGTATTTCCTTTCCATTCACTCGGATCTCTTCCGTTTCATCTAGTTTGTCCGGATCCTCCTGTTCTTCCGAACAAAGAGAAGGGTCTTCTTCGGTGGATCCTTCTTGTTCCTGT